GCATGGCCGAGCGGTAAGGCGGGGGACTGCAAATCCTTTTTCCCCAGTTCAAATCCGGGTGTCGCCTAATCACCAAAAGAATTGACATAACCTCTCCTGTTTTGCTGATATAATTTGGAAAATTTTTCCGGCGAAAGCAAACGCAGGAAACTGATAAATCTTGATAGTCCTTCCATTACTAACGGAGTGTCTACGTTTAGGGGCCGGGTTTGGAATTCGATTGGATAGAAGGACGGAAATCGAATTGCGTTTTTAGTTGCGGAAAGGACAGAAGATACTTTGTATACATATTCATCAAAGTCTTTGAGTACTCCGGTATTCAATCAATTCAATCAATATTAATTCGATTGAATGAGTAATTGGCTTTTACTTATATATAATATATATAATATATACCTTTTTTCTTTTTTCGTTAACCTCTAGGCAAGAACATAATAAGGCGTCCTCCGATTGTTTCATAGAGACAATAAGGAGACGTTAAGGATTAGATCAAAATAAAATGGGAAAGAAATAGAGTATGGGCTAGGTAGTGATCTACCTTTCTTCTATTTTTTTATACTTACTTAATGAAGGGCAACAAAAGAAAGAATCTATTTTTCTTATTTCTACAAATTAATTTAATATAATTTCTTTGATACTTCCAAGGGGAGGGGGTCTCCGCATATTAAGCTTGTGCTTAATCTTTTCTGATTATACTAGAACTCTTCTAAGACCCCTACCTTATAAGTTAGAGTTGAATTTATTGGATTGTTTCATCAACGATCTTAGGTCAGAATTTTTGACTCTGCGCCAGTGATTCCACTATTATTTATTAGTGAACAATAATTCAAGAATTCCGTCATAGAGATAGGGGACATAATTCATATGGATATAGTAAATCTCGCTTGGGCTGCTTTAATGGTAGTCTTTACATTTTCCCTTTCACTCGTAGTATGGGGAAGAAGTGGACTCTAGAAGTATTACTAATTGTAATTGAGTTTAGGAATTAAACTTTATCAATTTTTTTTTGTATAAATCGTTCAGTTCTGAAAAGCTTTTTTTAGTTGAAATTTCACTATTTCAACACTATTTCAATTTAAAATTCAATTTTTAAATTAAATTCAATTTTTAAATTGAAATAGAAATAAAAAAACATCTGCATTTCAAAATTTTCTTGGGTTTAGTGTTGTAATATAGTTTTTGAATAATATATATGAAGAATACTCTTTCAATTTCACAAATATTTCAATTATTTCCGTGTTTGTATTTCGAAAGTAAAAAGAATAAAAAGTAAAAGAAATACAAATGGTAGTAAATTTATTCCAACGAAATTCTTGATCAATTTTCTATTTCGATGAACCCGCTCTTACTAAAATTAGATATGGACCGTGAGGAAGAGTTGAACTTTTTTATTATTCAAAGAGAAAATAGTTCTGTTATTACATTACGTAGATACACATTTTCTATCGGAAACAGACATAGTAGTTCTCTAACGAGATACTACTACACAGACTAAAATAATGTCTTGGGCGAGTCACATATTGCGCATTTCCCGTTTGTTTTAATATTTTGCAAATTTTATTTATGTTGTATTTGTTTTATTGAACTCACTGTTCAAACGTTAAAAGAGGTTTACTAACCCCCCCTTTTTTCGAAATCCGAAGGAGTTTCCATAGATCATCTGTCAACTGATCGATCAATGACTTCTTTGTCAGAATGCTAGTAAAAAGATTACTTTTTTCTTTTATTATACCCATCAAAGAGGCCCTTGATTCTTTTGATCAGGATTCATATTGAAAATAATCAGCAATACAGGAATTAGAATCGTACGAGTCGCTTTTCGATTATTTCAAATTGATTGAAATCAACACAAATTAAATACAAAACAGATGGATAAAGCAAAGAAATAGAATTGGGGGGCGCTATATACATTATATATAATATGTAATTGATATCCATATATATATACCGATATATAGAAATATGACGATACTGTTGTAGATTGATCTCTATTAAATTAACCCGGATTACAATACACCTTATATACACTACAATAACAATAGTAGATAGTATGGTAGAAAGAAATATCTGAATCTTTCTACCATACTATCGTATTTCATAGAATACGGCGAATTCTAGTCTGCCCGGTTCATTTAAGACGCGAAATTTGAATCCCTTTCTTCTCTTCAATTATTGATAAGAACTAAAAAGTAAAGTTGAATTCAAATTAATCACCTTGGCTGACTGTTTTTACGTATATTATAAGTAAAAAAGCGGTAGGAACTAGAATAAACAGTGCAGTAGCAATAAATGCGAGAATATTTACTTCCATAATCTCATTGTTTCGTTTTTCTTTAATTTGCAATAACTCGGGAGTTAATCCCATAGAGATAATAAATCTTTCGCTTGTAAATTCAACGGGATGAATTACATCTCGATGATATCGAATCGGATCAGATCAATATCATGAATAACAATATCTGCACTATCAAATCAATTCATGGTCAAGAATTGAATAGTATAACATAGGAAGATCTTTTATCCATACCGAACTCCAAATTTTATTCCTGATCCAACCAATAATTCCTTTCTTTTTTATTTATCATTCTTTTTTATTCTTTCTTTTATATAACCTACTGCCCTCTTTGTCCAACCATCTGATGAAGTATCATTGAACCGCCCTTACACTTACCATTGATTCTAAACAACCCTCAATAAACAATAGAATCTAAATAAAAAAAAAGAAAGGAGTTAAGTTCGAAACTTCTTTTTTTTTACAGATCTAATCTTCTTGGAAAACAAAAGAAGGATGATACAGACGAGTACAAGTTTCGGTATAAAAAATCTAATATTCCATCAAATTAACTGTTTGTTTTTATTATTTTTATTGTTATCTAAAAATTTCAAAAGTTTGTTCTTTCAAGGAAACCCCCTAAGAAAAAAGCGATCCCTGAAAGTATTCTATTACAATAACTATGTTAAAGTTATTTTATATCGTGCAAATTCCATTTATATATGTACTTCCGGGAAACATAGAGTACTCTATTCGACAGAGTAGCAGTAACCGAAAAAGCCATACTCAGTACAGTATGGTATCTCTTGGAATCCCGAATCTGATTCTACCAATAATTATCCTAATTCACATATGTCTATCTCCCATCAATCGAATTAGTACTAGTCAAAGAAATGGAAATTACCCGATTGATGATAAATGTGAAATAAAAAAGAAAAAAATAAAGAAGAGGGATTGCCGTTGGGAAGGAAATTCTAGTTACTTTAATACAAAAAAAATCTTTCACAAAAAATCGAGAGCAGAGTTGATATATTTTTTTATTGGATCCGTCGGGACTGACGGGGCTCGAACCCGCAGCTTCCGCCTTGACAGGGCGGTGCTCTGACCAATTGAACTACAATCCCAAGTAAATACCATAATAAAATAAAGTATTATGTATACATATTTTTATGATTTTATTCTAACCCCTTCCATTTTGAATTTAGATTCAAATTGGCGTGTTGTAACAGAGCCGTGAGTGATATATATGATACCCATATGAGTATGCGCTTGCGCTTTAGTGAGACCGACCTGGATTACTAGTAACCCTTTCCTTATTGCCAAATAAATGGGATAATTTTTCTTTCAATGAAAAGGGTTTTTTTCTTTATCCCTTTCCTTAGATTGTATTTTATACTTATAGATCCTTATAAGAATAAAGACCATTATCATATCAAGATCCTAATTTGTTGGAAAAATAGAGTAACTATAGTAAATAAAGAGTGCTATAGATATAGCAGAGAAGCAAATTTCTCTTCCGTATTGGGGAGGGGGGGATCGGGCATTTCTGAAGAGCACAAAATGGGTTATATGATACCATTTCGTGGTAGATCGGCGAATTTTTGGGCCGAGCTGGATTTGAACCAGCGTAGACATATTGCCAACGAATTTACAGTCCGTCCCCATTAACCGCTCGGGCATCGACCCAGGAAAAAGAAATTCCAGGCTTATTGATAATCCATGATCAACTTCCTTTCGTAGTACCCTACCCCCAGGGGAAGTCGAATCCCCGCTGCCTCCTTGAAAGAGAGATGTCCTGGACCACTAGACGATGGGGGCATACCATACTTGAACGGCCGCCCTGATACTATGCAGATAGTATGCATAATTTTTTAAAATTGTCAATATAATGGAAATTGTCAATATAATGGAATGGGATGGTATGGTATGACTCGATACGGAGGATCTTTCTATCTTTCACGATTCTATAGCATTTTTTCCGCCAATAAATTAGTTCATAATTTAGTTCAGAGGCTGCGCCAAATTTCTTTATCAATCATTCAATGAAATATGTTGGATCTCTGTTAAATTAGTAGGTACGTGTAGCAATTAAATAAATTTCGTTATGATGTCAATTAGGATCGGAAAAAATGCATTGTATTGCTATTTATCAAATCCAATATCAATAAACCGTTTTATTTTACCTATATTCACTAGTATATCCTTCCCTAGAATTTTATTTACCGCACAAGTAAAATTTTTAATTTCTGAACGAACCGCTATACGTATAAGATATAGACTTATTATAATCTATGTACATAGATTATAATAAGTCTATATACTAAACTCATAGTGGCTAGTAATTCGTGACTTTATTCAGTAATTGAATCAAACAAGCCCTTTTAACTCAGTGGTAGAGTAACGCCATGGTAAGGCGTAAGTCATCGGTTCAAATCCGATAAGGGGCTTTGGTTTTTTCATAAATCAAAAAACTCCGGCGGTAATATTCCTGTTTTAAGTACGAATAAAGTTATTGTGGATATTTGTAATAAAAAAAAAAAAGTAACAAATTGTATAATGTAATATACGTATAATTTAATATCATTATATAAATTATAACATACTAATAAATTAGAGTCTAAATTATAGTTATAGTTATAAATTTGCTAATCTTATTATAATGAATTATAAATTATAATTAAGATTAGCAAATTATAATAAATACGGATAATAAATACGGATTAAGTAG